ATATCATAAGGAATTCGAACAACTGCTTCAAATACAGTATCAGGAAGTACCGCTTGTGGAACCTCAATATCGACCGGTTTATTAGCTAAATGACAATTGGCACATACAATACGGCCAGTTGCTTCGCGTGGATTTTCATAACCCTGCTGTGCAAAAATGGGATATGCATTTGAAATGGATGCCCAAGTTATTATACATATCATAAGTGAGATGGAAATGGAATAAGTAATCTCTTCCTTTATCCAAGAAAAGGTTTTTCGAGTTTGCATGGTCCAATCATTGATCCTGAAAATTTCTACAATAAAATTAGGTAGGTCCCTAGTATAGTTCCCTATCCACGATACTGGTATTTACTGAAAAATTTTTACTAATGGCTGTGATGTATCGAAAAAAACGAAATTAAATATATATATATATATAGAAAGAAAAGAAAATAATTCGATTTTATATTAAAGTTTATATTAAAGTAAAGATAAAATAATTTTATTATTTTAATTTTAATAATATAAAGAAAGAGAAAATAAAGTAAGATTTTGAATGTTTTGCTTATGTACAAAATAACAAATATTCGAATTCTATTTTTGGATCCTTTAATTCAGTCATTCATTGAATGATAAATCACTACAAGTGACGGAGATACACGATTTAAATAATGGAAAATCAAATATTTCAAAATTGTATCGATAATGACTGGAAAAGTGGAAACAAGGCCAGATATAATTTGATCGTTATGAGCAAATCCAAAATCTTTATAAACAGAACCAATCATTAATTCCCAACCATGGGGTGAATGGAATCCTATACATAAATCAGTTAATAAAAGAATGGAAAAAGCTTTTATTGTGTCACTTAAGTTATATAGGAATTCTTGAACCCAAGAATTAAGAAAAAAAAGTTCTTCATTACTTAGAATAGAATAACCACTTAGAATAACGAAAGAGATTATATTTGTCGAGAAGTGCAAAATCGTATGGATACGATCCTCATTATGTATCTTGATCAATTGTATGGTTTGTTTATGGATTCCGATAGGAAACTTTTGTAGATGTATTTCCGGATATTCTTTTATCATTTCGTCCAAGCGAATGAGCTCCTCTAATTCTATGAATTTTTCTAAGAAGCTTTTTTCTTGGTTATCGTTTAAAAAAATTTCAGATTTACTAGTATTACACCAATTAATAACCCAAGATTCTAAACTTTTTTTAAATAAAAAAGAGATACACCAAGGAAAAAAAACTATAGATGTAAGATATAGAAGGGGAATAGGTGTTTTTTTTTTCATTTTTCGTATGTGACTTTTTAATGAACGCACCTGATTCTATATGATCTAATATTTCTATCAAACATAAGTTCTATTACAAGACTTCGAACTTATTAATTTTTTCGCTGTTTTTATTTGTAAATCAGTAGTGAGTCCTTCAATTTTCAAAGATGAAAGAATACAAAAAAACTAGCCTAAAATAAAAAAAAAAGAGTACCCGAATGAAAAAAAATACTCTTTTTAGATATCTCAATTGCTCTATTTCGAAGCAATTATCCCCTTTCGATAAATGTCCCAAAGAGCCATTCGGATTTCGAGATGAAAGAATTTCGTTCTATCAACAAACGCATAAAAAAATTTGAAGATAAAAAACTTTCATTTTAAAATTGGAATTGTTCCGTCTGTGAATAAATTCCCGTTAAGTTATGCTATATAAGTTTTGCTAGAAAAAAAAGAAGACTCTTGGATTTTTTCGCTCCGGTTAAGAAAATGGTCATTCTTCAGCTCATTTTAAAATACTTCAATTGGTACACGCAAAAAATAGGCCAATTCCGCAACTTTTTGCTCAATTTCTTGTGGAGTCAAATTCTCATCAGTACGAGTCAAAGGAACAGTCCCTCGGCCTCTGATTTCCATATACGGGATACGCCGAGCGTAAATACCCTCTTTAACTTCTATTCTAATAGACTGAATATCTTTCATAAGGAATCGGAGTAAGATGCGACGGTTTTTTCCAGGAAATCCCCAGCGAAAAAAGCATACTATTCCTTCTTCTCTATCGAATCGATCATAACCCCCACCCACATTCCACAAAATTGTGCACCACAAATAACAACTAATAAATAGACCAGCGATCCCATAGAAAGACATCACGATCCCTTGTGGAAAAAAAAGTATTTGCTGAGAGGGAAATAAAGATATGAAACTTTTTCCAAGATAACTGGAAATTCCAACCAATAAAAAACCCAATGAACCTAAAAAAAGGATAAAAGCCCAGCAGAAATTACTTATTTTTCGAGACCCCGCTATAAGTTCTATCCATATATGTTCTGATCGCCAACTCATACTAGATCCAGTTGCTTTTTATTGGAAGTGGGAGATTAGCCCATTTAATTTGACTTTAGTTTTTTTTCTGTTTCCGAAGTAACTTTCATTAACTCGCACTGTGAATCTTTAGGAGGAATTCATCGAATTCGTTAGATTAAGAAAAAAAAGTAGACTCATCATATGCTCTCCTAGTTACACATAACATACTATATCATATTAGACTAACTAGATTAGACTAACTAGATATCCGTATTAGGATCTAAGTCTAGGTCTTGAAAAAAAAAAATAAATAAATGAAATCTACTGCCATCGGACCGAATCGGATCTAAAAAATCTTGTTTTTTTGAACATGAAGAGATAAAGAAGCCATTGCAATTGCCGGAAATACTAAGCCCACTAAAGGAACAAAAATGGAGGGTAAGTTGTTGAGAATTGTCATAGAATGGGGCACCTCAATTTAATATTTGTACCTATATTTTTTTCTTCTAATTATTATTGTTATTTATTCTTCTAATCTTCTAATTCGAATTTTTTTTATATTAGAATATTCTATAATTCTGAATTTCTGAATTCTATATTATTATATATTTCTATTATATATTTCTAGATAGAATATTCTATCATTTATTAATTATTCTATTTATATATTTTAGTATTTTAGATTTCTATTGCATTTCTATTTTATATATTTCGATTTTTTTTCTATTAGAATTCGAATATTTTTATATTTAATTTCTATTGTTTTATTATTTTGTTATATTTTTTTGAATATTAATTTTTTTTTATTATTATTAAATAGATTCTTTGTTTTTTTTTTTCAAATTTCTATTTATTATTATTAAATTTTTTTATTAAAAGAATCTATTATATATTATAATTATATATATTTATATATATATTTTTTTATATTATATCTTTATATTATTATCTTTATAGTATTATATACTTTATATTATATATATTTTTATATATTATTATATTTTCAATATTTAATATTTTTGAATTATGAATTCGAATATATTAATATTCTATTAAATATTCGAATTCTATTTTAGAATTCTATTAAATAAATATATATATAAAATAAATCTAAATAATTAAATAAGAAATTCTATTAAAATGAAACTAAATATTATATTAAATACTATTCTATTTTATTTCTATTTTATATTTTTATATTAATTATTTCTCTTATTTCGTATTAATTATTATAATTATATTATATCTTATTACTTCTTATAGTACTAATCTAATTATTTACTAATTATTTGAATTATTAGTAATAGTAATTAGTTTATTAGTAATTATTAGAAAGATAATTTAAGAATCATTCTAGTTGTTATTCTTCTTTGATATTATCTTTTTTTCTTGTCTTATAACTTTCTTTTTTATTTTACTTCTTTTTTTTGTATGCAGAAGTAATAAAAGAAGATGAAATTGGTTTTATTTATTATTTCCCGTTTTACCTTGCCGAACCTTTTTTTTCACGGAAAAAAGAACTCACTCTTTTTTCTTGTTGATAGAAAAAAGAGTGAATATCGGCCAAAAAATTATCTGGATGATTCTTTCTACAATTTACTCTTATGTCACATAAAAATCCATTTTTTCTTTTGATTCAAAAAAAAATACCTGCTCGCCAGAAAAAAAATTTAAACTTTCAATTTAATTAACTAATTTAATTCACTTTAATTAAATTAAAGCATTACTTGATTTAGGCTTCAAAGGAAAGAAATCGTGGAGCTGAAGTAACTCATTCAAAACGCCTTTTAAAAGATTACGTGGTACGATTGAATCGAATAAGCCCTTATGGAATAAAAATTCGGCCGATTGTGAACCTTCAGGTACTGTTTTATTCAATGTTTGTTCAATTACTCTTTTACCTGCAAATGCAATATAGGCGTTAGGTTCAGCAATAATAATATCTCCCAACATCCCAAAACTAGCTGTCACCCCACCTGTTGTAGGAGACGTAAGGATTGATACATAAAATAACTTTTTATTCGATTGATAATCATATAAAGCAGAAGATATTTTAGCCATTTGCATCAAGCTCAAACTTCCTTCTTGCATTCGTGCTCCTCCGGAAGCACACACTAAAATAAGAGGTAAAAATTTATTAGTAGCATACTCGATCAAACGAGTAATTTTCTCACCTACGACGGATCCCATACTACCCCCCATAAATTGAAAATCCATAACCCCAACTGCTACGGGAATGCCGTTTAGTTGACCTGTACCTGTTTGAACAGCCTCAGTTAATCCTGTCTTTCTTTGATAAGAATCAATACGATCTTTATAAGGTTCCTCTTCGGAATGAAATTCAATGGGATCCAGAGATACCATGTCTTCATTCATAGGATCCCAAGTGCCTGGGTCAATCAAAAGTTCAATTCTATCTGAACTACTCATTTTCAAATGATATCCACATTGTTCACAAAGATTCATTTTTGACTTAAAAAATTTCTTATAATTTAATCCATAACAATTTTCGCATTGAACCCACAAATGTTTATATTTTTGAGTTATATCGAGATCATTAGAACTTTCTCTTAGAAATAAATCACTACCATTCGTGCTAGTTCTTATACTGGTACTCTCGTTTTCATTACTATTTTCGCTTTCACCACATACGTAACTATAAAAGTAACTTTCGCTATAATTGTTATTACCACTTAAAATATAACTATCAATA